AAGCAGTCAAGATATGATAAATCGGTCATATCTATGTAGCAACTGAAGTTTCTTTTGAATAAACTTTAATTCGAAGTTTAAACAAAATACAGAAGAAAGGTGTGGATAAATGGAAGGATGAGAGAAAGAGAGAAAAAGAATATCAATGATATAGAAATCCAATATGTAAGGTCTATGAGTCATCTCATAAAAGACAGTGTAATAAAGCATCAATACTAATCGATTCATCTATAATGAAATATTAAATGTTCTTATAGAAGAAAAAAATGAAGAAAAAAAATCAAGAGCTTCGAGCCAATAAAGACTAAGAAGGTTGACTCAAGAATAAATTGGATTATGAGCTCCGTTGTAGAATTCTGACCTAACCATTAAATACGAAGCGGTGGGAACGATGGAACCTGTGACTGCAAAAGATTTTATTGAACAAATGAATCTTACTGATTCACTAGTCGGGATGGCGAAATGAACCGGAAATCAATTCATCTATTCTGAGAAGTCACGAACAAGCGCTACGACTGAAATAGAGATTGCAAGAGTAAATATTCGCCCGCGAAAACTTTCTTTTTTTTTGAATTTGAATTGGTAAACTTGGATAAAGGACAAAAGAAAATAAAGATTTATTAGAACGTTAGAAAAAAAACTATTATTTATAAAATTTTTTATAAAAATGTTCTAATATCTATTCAAATTAATTGAAATTCCATTTTGAATCCTTTTATTCGCGAGGAGCTGGATGAGAAGAAACTCTCACGTCCAGTTCTGTAGTAGAGATGGAATTCCGAAACAACCATCAACTATAACCCCAAAAGAACTACATTTCGTAAACAACATAGAGGAAGAATGAAGGGAAGATCTTATCGAGGTAATCATATTTGTTTCGGTAAATACGCTCTTCAGGCACTTGAACCTGCTTGGATCACATCTAGACAAATCGAAGCAGGTCGACGAGCAATGACACGAAATGCACGCCGTGGTGGAAAAATATGGGTACGTATATTTCCAGACAAACCAGTTACAGTAAGACCTGCTGAAACACGTATGGGTTCGGGGAAAGGATCCCCTGAATATTGGGTAGCTGTTGTTAAACCGGGGAGAATACTATATGAAATGGGTGGAGTAGCCGAAAATCGAGCCAGAAGAGCTATTTTACTAGCAGCATCCAAAATGCCTATACGAACTCAATTAATTATTTCGGGATAAAAATGTAGAACCGACAGAAATGAGTCTCGGGGATGAAACCGCAGGTTTCTTTTTTTGGACAAACAATATTTCTTTTATTTTCTTTATCCTTTGCATTGGAAGAATAGACTAAAAAATTGATATGATTCAACATCAGACCCATTTAAATGTAGCGGATAACAGCGGGGCTCGAGAATTGATGTGTATTCGAATCATAGGAGCTAGTAATCGTCGCTATGCTTATATTGGTGACGTTATTGTTGCTGTGATCAAAGAAGCAGTCCCAAAAATGCGCCTAGAAAAATCAGAAGTAGTCAGAGCTGTAATTGTCCGTACCTGTAAAGAACTTAAACGTGACAGCGGTATGATAATACGATATGATGACAATGCTGCAGTTGTGATTGATCAAAAAGGAAATCCAAAAGGAAGTCGAATTATTGGTGCAATCCCCGAGGAATTGAAAGAATTCAATTTTACTAAAATAGTTTCATTAGCTCCCGAGGTATTATAAAATAAAATAAAATGAGATCGTGATTGGGGTATTTGAAAGAAATAGATTAAGAACTAGATTAATTCGTAGATTGTGTCTCAGGCATATACCTTGAAAATATTCATAAACCAATAAAAAAAAAAAGAAAAACATGTTAATTATATCCAATTTTCAGACACCAATAATTTTAGTTCATGATGGGTACAGACACTATTGCTGAGATAATAAACTCGATACGAAATGCTGATATGGCTAGAAAAAGGGTTGTTCGCATAGCATCTACTAATATTACCGAAAATATTGTTAAAATACTTTTCCGAGAAGGTTTTATCGAAAACGTCAGAAAACATCGAGAAAAAAACAAATATTTTTTGGTTGTAACCCTGCGACATAGAAGGAATAGGAAAAGCCCTTATAGAAAATTTTTCAATTTAAAACGGGTCAGTCGGCCCAGTCTACGAATCTATTCTTACTCTCAAGAAATTCCTAGAATTTTAGGTGGGACAGGGATTGTAATTCTTTCTACTTCTCGAGGTATAATGACAGACCGGGAGGCTCGACTAGAAGGAATTGGCGGAGAAATTTTGTGTTATATATGGTAATCATTTTAATATCCAAATGGGATCCTCTTCCTATTTATAAAAAAAAAAAGAAAGAGGGTGAGTTGTTTAATATCGTTTCTCCTCCATTAGTTGATACTTCAAGGGGGCTTTACCTGCAATGACAGAACAAAAATGGATTCACGAAGGTTTAATTACTGAATCGCTTCCCAATGGCATGTTCCGGGTTCGGTTAGATAATGAAGATCTGGTTCTAGGTTATGTTTCAGGAAAGATCCGGCGTAGTTTTATCAAGATACTGCGTGGAGACAAAGTCAAAATTGAAATAAGTCGTTATGATTCAACCAGAGGACGTATAATTTCTCGACTCGACAACGACAACGAAAACAAGGATTCAAAAGATTAGCTGGTTTTTATTCAATACGATTCGAGATGCAAAATTTCAAGAAACTTATTTTCTACCAAGAAGTAGATTCAGAATTAAGATAAGGAATGACAAATATGAAAATAAGAGTTTCTGTTCGTAAAAGATGTCAAAAATGTCGACTAATCCGTAGGCGGGGGCGCCTTAGAATAATTTGTTCCAACCCGAGACATAAACAAAGACAAGTATAATCAGACACGCTAAAAGGCTCAATGTACAAATCAAATAAGGAATCTCTTTTGACATGAAATGGATATATCCATATATTTCTGACTCATATTTATGAGATGATACAATATGCCAAAAGCTATACCGAGAACTGGTTCACGTAGGAATGTACGTATTGGTTCACGCAGGAATGTACGTATTAGTTTACGTAAGATTGTAGGTATTGGTTCACGCAGGAATGTACGTATTAGTTTACGTAAGATTGTAGGTAGAATACCAAAGGGAGTTATTCATGTTCAAGCGAGTTTCCATAATATCATTGTCACGGTTACAGATCTACGGGGTCGGGTGGTTTCCTGGTCCTCGGCCGGTACTTGTGGATTCAAGGGTACGAGAAAAGGGACACCCTTTGCCGCTCGAACTGCAACAGAAGATGCTATTGGTCCAGTAATAGATCAAGGTATGCAACGAGCAGGAGTCATGATAAAAGGTCCCGGTCTCGGAAGAGACGCAGCATTACGAGCTATTCGTCAAAGTGGTATACGATTCACTTTTTTACGGGATGTAACCCCTATGCCACATAATGGCTGTAGGCCCCCGAAAAAAAAACGTAGATAAAGTATATTATTATTATTATTGAATACTTAACTTATTTTCTTCGATATTTCTTACTTTTCCAGATCAAACTTACTTTTCCAAATCAAAGCAATTTTTTCTCAAAATCTAAACTTTCAAAGGAAGATTTTCTATGGCTCACGATGAATTTTTTCTACCAGACGGAGACATACGGTGGAAGTGTCTTGAATTAAGAGAAGACAGTGCACGTCTTCATTATGGGCGCTTTTTGCTGGCTCCACTTTTAGAAGGCCAAGCTGACCTAATAGGCATTGCAACGCGAAAAACTTTGCTTCAAGAACTAGAAGGAACGTGTATCACGTGTGCAAAATTTCTGGACGTACCCCATCAATATCTTACTATAGATGGGGTCGAAGAATCGGTCTATGATATTGTAATGAATTTGAAAAAAGTTGTATTCAGAAGTAACCAACTGTCTGGTAATGTACCTAGATTTTTGACAGGGTACTTTCGTGCCAGGGGTCCTGGACCTGCAACTGCTCGTAGTATTGTCGTAAATCCTGCTCATGTAGAAGTCATTAACAAGAACGAACATATAGCTACATTGAAACAACCAATGCAGCTATTTATTGAACTAGAAATCGAGAGAAATCGCGCATATGGTAGAAAAATAACATATACCTTTCGAGAAGGATGTTATCCTATAGATGCTAGCTTCTCGCCTGTTCTAAATGTGAATCATAGTATTCATACCTATTATTCTCCTATGAATGAAAGAAAAGAGGTGCTCTTTCTCGAAATATGGACAAATGGGAGTTTCACTCCGGTAGAAGCACTTGGTATAGCCTCCCAGAAGTTGGTTAAATTATTTGGGTTTCCTTTGCGTATCGACGAAGACAAAGAAAAAGAAAAAGAGTCAGGGCATACGGTTACTATAAAAGATTTGACTTTGGAAGATCGATGGGAAACACTAAGAAGACGACAAAAGAAAACAAAATTAGCAGTGGAATCGATTTATATTGATCAATTACAACTTTCTTCCAAGGTCTATGATTGCCTCAAAAAGGCCGAGATATATAAATTATCTCAGCTGTTGAATAAGGGTTACAAAGATCTTATGAATATGAAAATGGAATATTTTGGCATAGAAGATGCAAAAGAGATAATCTTGGCTGTAGAAAAATATTTCAAAATATTCGACAGAAATTCAGATTTTTTTTAATATAGATGTATTTTAATATAGATGTATCTAGGGATAATTCGCTTTGAAGCGACTATTCCCTAGATACACACGTCGTGTTATTATTGAATAGATGTATCTAGGGATAATTCGCTTTGAAGCGGCTATTCCCTAGATACACACGTCGTGTTATTTCACAATTGAATCAATTTAAAAAAGACCTAAAGTTAGGGATTTATCAATAGGCAATGTTGCACCAATACCCAACCAAAGAGCGACTGTGGTACCAATCAAAAAGACGGTTGTCGCTACTGGACGGCGAAATGGATTTTGGAATTTATTAACATTCTCTAAAAAGGGTACTGTTAATAATCCCGCAGGTACTGAAACCATTAAAAGAACACCCAATAATTTATTGGGCAC